TGAAAATCCACTCATTGAAACTGAAAAGCAAATAAGTAAACAATTAAATTGGATTCGTTGGATGGTACCAACAAAATGGAGTGCTAAACCCCGTCCGTTTCGTATTGAATTGAATTAATCGATCGCCTTGCTATCGAACATTTATTTTGGATTCAAAATTTTTTGAAAAAGAAATTCGACATATTTTTTATTTTTATTTTTATTTATTATTATGAGAATCAATCCTACTACTTCTGGTCCTGGAGTTTCCGCGTTTGAAAAAAAGACCCTGGGGCGGATCGCTCAAATCATTGGCCCGGTGCTAGATGTAGCCTTTCCACCCGGCAAGATGCCAAATATTTACAACGCTTTGGTAGTTAAGGGGCGAGATGCTGTTGGACAACAAATTAATGTGACTTGTGAAGTCCAGCAATTATTAGGAAATAATCGAGTTCGAGCTGTAGCTATGAGTGCTACAGATGGTTTAATGAGAGGGATGGAAGTGATTGACACGGGAGCTCCTCTAAGTGTTCCAGTCGGCGGGGCGACTCTAGGACGAATTTTTAACGTGCTTGGAGAACCTGTTGATGATTTAGGTCCTGTAGATACTCGCACAACATCCCCTATTCATAGATCTGCCCCCGCCTTTATACAATTAGATACAAAATTATCCATTTTTGAAACAGGAATTAAAGTAGTAGATCTTTTAGCCCCTTATCGGCGTGGGGGAAAAATAGGACTTTTCGGGGGAGCTGGGGTGGGGAAAACAGTACTAATTATGGAATTAATTAACAACATTGCGAAAGCTCATGGAGGTGTATCCGTATTTGGCGGAGTAGGGGAACGTACTCGTGAAGGAAATGATCTTTACATGGAAATGAAAGAATCTGGAGTAATTAATGAAGAAAATATTGCAGAATCGAAGGTAGCTCTAGTCTATGGTCAGATGAATGAACCACCGGGAGCTCGTATGAGAGTTGGTTTGACTGCCCTAACTATGGCGGAATATTTCCGGGATGTTAATGAACAAGACGTACTTCTATTTATTGATAATATCTTCCGTTTCGTCCAAGCAGGATCAGAGGTATCTGCTTTATTGGGTAGAATGCCTTCCGCTGTGGGTTATCAACCCACTCTTAGTACCGAAATGGGGTCTTTACAAGAAAGAATTACTTCTACCAAAGAAGGATCCATAACTTCCATTCAAGCTGTTTATGTACCTGCGGACGATTTGACTGACCCCGCTCCTGCCACGACATTTGCGCATTTAGATGCTACTACTGTACTATCAAGAGGATTAGCCGCTAAAGGTATCTATCCAGCAGTAGATCCTTTAGATTCAACATCAACTATGCTCCAACCTCAGATTGTTGGTGAAGAACATTATGAAACTGCGCAAAGAGTTAAACAAACTTTACAACGTTACAAAGAACTTCAGGACATTATAGCTATCCTTGGGTTGGACGAATTATCCGAAGAGGATCGCTTAACTGTAGCAAGAGCACGAAAAATCGAGCGCTTCTTATCTCAACCCTTTTTCGTAGCAGAAGTATTTACGGGTTCCCCGGGGAAATACGTCGGTCTAGCAGAAACAATTAGAGGGTTTAAATTGATCCTTTCCGGAGAATTAGATGGTCTCCCTGAACAGGCCTTTTATTTGGTAGGGAACATTGATGAAGCTACAGCGAAGGCTACGACTTTAGAAACGGAGAACAACTTGAAGAAATGACCTTAAATCTTTGTGTACTGACTCCCAATCGAATTGTTTGGGATTCAGAAGTGAAAGAAATCATTTTATCTACCAATAGTGGACAAATTGGCGTATTACCAAATCACGCGCCTATTGCTACGGCTGTCGATATTGGTATTTTGAGAATACGTCTTAACGAACAATGGTTAACGATGGCTCTGATGGGCGGTTTTGCTAGAATAGGCAATAATGAGATTACTATTTTAGTAAATGATGCGGAGAAGGGTAGTGACATTGATCCACAAGAAGCTCAGCAAACTCTTGAAATAGCAGAAGCTAGCTTAAGGAAAGCTGAAGGAAAGAGACAAATAATTGAGGCAAATCTAGCTCTTAGACGAGCTAGAGCCCGAGTAGAGGCTATCACTGTGATTTCGTAACTAGTTAGTGCCTTCCGAATAATCAATAATCATCAAAGGAACTTCTGTATAAACAGAAGTTCTGTTTATACACCCTATTTTTTATTTTTCTAATTTTATTTTTCTAATTTTCTAAATCGAATCATAAGTGGAATCGAATTCTAAATACAAGGAAAAATTTTTGAATTCAAAAAACAAAAAAATGAAATATAAAAGAATGGAAAAAATAAAAAATTAATAAAACAAGATGGATAGAAAAACTTATTAGATACCATTGATTTTGATATCTAATAAGGTTTACCTACTATTGGATTTGAACCAATGACTCCCGCCGTATGAAAGCAATACTCTAACCACTGAGTTAAGTAGGTCTTTTATAATCACAAAGAGAAAGAAATGGAACTCGTCGCATCGA